ACATCTCTACGTCATGTTAGTGAAACCTCATGCAGTAACTTTGCTAGTTTTACCGTACATGTTATTTTATTGGCATCGTCTTTTATGTCACCGATTGCAAAAAGAAAAAAGACCAATATATCATTATCATTTTAGGAGTGCAAAAATAGTCCGGAAATCTGATGATATTCAATTTGTCTATGAAGGAAGAATATTAACATTTTTGGATATTATTATCCTTTCATTATTCAATCCTGTTCTCTTACCAAGTCCTGTATTAGCAAGATTAGCCAAACTCTTTACTTTCCGTTATAGTAATAAATTTTTATTTGTAATAAGTAGCCTTTATGGCTGGTGGTTGGGTGGTTCCATTTTTCCCGGAATTTTGGCCAAATTTATTTCCGTTTTAAAACCCGATTCAGATACAGATAATAGGCTTTCTTATTTAATAAGGATTCTCTTTGCTCGAACTTCCCGTATCATTTATATAGCTCTCTGTCTATTATATTTGGGTAGAGCTCCTGTACCTCTCTTCGATAACAGGATATATTCTAATTTTGAAAAAAAGGAAGCTAAAAAGTTATCGTGGTTAAAAAAGTGGCCTACTATCTTATTCGATTACCGAAAATGGGTCCGACCATTCCGATATGTCGAGGAAGATCTTTTTTATTTCAAGGCGATGACTCCTATAAAAACAGAGATGTCTCAATATTTTTTTGACGCGTGTGTGAGTGATGGGAGACAAAGAATATCTTTCACATCTTCACCTAGTTTGTCAATTTTTGAAATAAATTTCAAGGAATATTTCAATCTTTCGGATATTCCTTCGTCATTCGAAGATCTTTGTCAGAAGGAATGGATTGATACCGAAAAACGGGGAAAATATAATTTGAATAATGAATTAACGAATAGAATTCGAGCTCTAGACAAAGGATCTTCAATAGAAAAAGTTATTGAAAAAAAAAATAAATTATGCGATCACGGGAACGATATTTTCCTTAAAGGGTTTGATCCTCTTCTGAATAGGGAATTACGTGAAGGAGTTGCAATACCAAAATCACCTTGTATTTTGACTGACGATTATTCTCTATGGTGGAAACTTCAATATGCTTGGCAAACAGATGATTTATCTTCAGGTAACTTTACTGGAGTAAAAGAAAATCTTTCTTCCCCTTTAATAGCGGAAATATTACAGATCTATAAGGAACCCCAACTCCGAGAAATTAAAAAAGAAAAACCTCTATTTTTAAAACTAATAAACAATGCATTCGATTTTATGAATGTATACAGTGGAATTCGTTCCCTCAGAATAAAAAGTATAGATTTTATTAAAAAAAAGAATAAAAAATTTAGATTTGTGAAAAGTTTCGCAACACAACCAGATTTTCGTCGGAACCTGATATTAGGATCCATACGTGCTCGAAGACGTAAAGCTTTATTACAAGAATCCTTACAATTGCAAATGCATTCTCCATTTTTTTTGAGAATATTTAAAAAAACGACGTTCTCTTTTCCGGGCATAATAGGCGTAAATGTAAAACCGACTTTTGCACATCCTGAGAAGAAAATGAAAGGATTAATAGCCTTTTTTTCGAAAAAGGCTTTTGCTATAAAAGTAGTAACAAAAGCTAATCGTCTCGCGACAGCAAACAGATTTGATTTTCCGCTTGCTCATTGGGTAAGAGGTTTTCTTTTAATCAGCCAATTATACTTTAGAAAATATATAGTATTACCTATATTAATAATATTTAAAACTATTAGTTATCTATTATTATTCCAAACTAAGGAATGGGCAGAAGATTGGAATGATTGGAATAAGGAATTTTTTATAGGATGTACTTATGATGGTACCGAAGTTTCGGTGAACAAATTACCATTTTCGTGGCAAAGAGATGGTCTTCAAATAAAAATTATAAATCCTTTTCATTTGAAGTGGCGTGATCCTGGATTCGAAACGAATTCATATAGTTTAACAAAAAATAAAATAGCAAAAAATAAAAAAATTGATTATGGTTTTTTAACAGCCTTGGGATTTCAAACCTATTTACCCTTTGGCAGTATAAAAAAAAACCCTTCCTTCTTTAAGCCTTTAATTGGGGGATTTAAAAAAAGATGGAAAATAAATATTTTATCGGAAAAAATTACAAAAATCTTTGACAAGTTTTTTCCATTAAAAAAAGAATCAAATATTTATAAAAAAGATCTAACAATATTAGATGCTCAGCTCAATAAAACTACGAGTAATGATATATCTAGCCTTGAACCAGATAATGAACACAGAACAAATTTTGGGACAAGTAGCAAAATAATTGATGAATTACCAATCGGAATTACAACTAAATGTAATGAAAATTTTTCATCAGCAATTCCAGATCAATCTGGATATGAAGCTCGAACGAATATTGAAGAATTAAGGGATTTCATAGCCCCGGAAAGTAATCAGATTGGAGGAATTACTGAACAGACCCATTCTGATGAACTAGAAATTAATATTAATTCAAAAGAGAAGAATGGAGTGTATCCCGGTAATGAGAAAGAACTGAGATCAAAAAAGATATCAATTCAAAATCATCAAATAATTGTGAATTTTCACAGAAGAAGTATGGAATTGATCGAGGAATGGATCTATTTAATCAAGATTCTTTCAAAAAAAATGAATAGAAATTTTGTAGTTTTTCTTCATCTCATTTGGTTCAAAATACAATTAAAAATGGGATTGACAAGAGATCTTTCAACAATTTATAAAAAAATAAAATTTTTCATTTCTCGGTCAAAAACGAAGGATAATAAATTTTTAAATAAAGATTTAATCATTTCTAGTAAAGAAATGAAATATTTCAAGGTTCATCCTAGTCAGGATACGGGATTAATATCCCAAGCATATGTATTTCACAAAATATGGCAAATGAGAACGATGAATAAGTCTTATCCAGTGGAATCATTAAGGCACCGGATATCAAATCTCTTTATTGAAGAAAATATTGAAGCTTTTTCAAATGAAGAGGGAATACTCGGTTCCAGGAAGCCACGGGATTTGGAAGAGAAGGACTGGAAGAAATGGTTACAATGTTTTCATCGATGTAATGTACCTTTACGGATATGGCGTAAGATTGCACCACGGAGATGGAAAGATAAGATTACTGAACATTGGCAAATAGAAAATTATTTTTCCGATAATTTTGACAAATATAAATCTTTACGTTCTTATAAAAAAAGGATTTATTCTAAACTCATTGCGGATCTGAAAGAGACGGGGAAACTTAACGAACGGTACAAATATAATCTTTTATCTTATAGTTATCTTGCTTCTATAGAAGATTCGGACATTGAAAGATTTCCAATATGGCAAGATGAAAAAAAAGAAATCGTGTTTAATGATCGTATTCAAAAGATACGTAAATTTAAATTAGTCAATGATAGAAAGAATAGTGAGTATAAAAGAATTGATAGGAAAAAAAATATTCATATAAATTCCAATTTATATTCATGGTTATATCCAGAGATTCTAAAAAAATTCAACATTATAGAAATGTATGAATTTCTAACAACTTGTGACTTTAGTTTCATACACGAACCAAAGAGATCTCTTTTAAGGAAAGACAAAGATGATTATGCAAAAAAAAGATCACTTGAGAAAAGAGAATCTCATAAGTATATTGAGCGATGGAATTTGAAATCTGAACAGATAGCAGAGAAAGCGGAAATAGTAGGAAATACAACGAATCTTCTGAATATCATTAATTTTGGAGTAAATTCAGCTGAAGGAGGCAATTTTCGGTCTCTCTATGAGAAGATATTGAAAAATATAGTTCTATTTTATAACTATACTTGCATGGATGGCACAAATAAAATATTCAAAGATTTGGGACATCGTTTACCAGAAGTATTATACGATGAGATTCTGATGTATAAAATGATAAGTATTCTATTAAATTTTAAAAGTAGATTTAGAAGAATATCTGATTTCATTCATGAATCTATACTACGCGTAAAAGTTATTGAGAATAAAGAAAAAATAATTATTTCAAATTCATTTAATCTCGAAGATATTTTACCTTCGAAACGTCGTATACAATTGGGAATATGGAATTCCTTATATCTAGAGGAAAATGGAAATCAAGGAGCAGAATTTAATTCTTGTTCCGGGGAGAATAGACGTAACTACGAGGAACCAATAAAAAAAGAAGATCGAAAATTTAACGCAAATGAAACTCAAATGATTAAACGGTCTCTTTGGTCCAGCTATCGATTGGAAGATCTGGGTTGTATGAATAGATTTCGGTTTAATACAAATGATGGAAGTCGATTCGCTATGTTAAGAATTTGTATGTATCCCTCAAAAAACAGTTGAGAAAAAAAAAAAATAAAAAAAAAATGTTTGCATTCTTTTTCTCTTTTTCATTCAGTATTTTCGGTTATGAACAATTTTTATCATTGTTTATAGCATTCCATCAGGATTTCTCTAAATAAAAATTTGGATTATATTATATTATATGGAAATTACGAACCTTTTTATTATTTATCCATCACTATTTGAAAGAATGTGCTATTTGCCACTACTCAAATAGAATCTTGTTTATTCTCTATGAATTTATCCAGTTTTTTAAGAATATTTGGAAAAATGTTATTCTATTTTATAGACATCTTAAGATATTAAAAATCTTGCTCTTATTTTTGTAAAAAAACTATTAATTAGCTACAATCCAAAATTTTTATTTTTTCTCTCCATCATATAATTAATTTAGGAGCAATTGTTGTTCCTATGGCTAAAAATACATTGATTCGTTCATCTTTGGTTCCCGAAAAACAAACAGGATCTGTTGAGTTTCAAATATCCCATTTAACTAATCGAATTTTGAAACTTACCTATCATTTAAAATTGCATGGCAAAGACTATTCATCTCAGAGAGGTTTGTGGAAAATCCTAGGAAAACGCGAACGTCTTTTGGTTTATCTATCTCAAAAAAATTCACTCTGTTACGAAAATTTGATTAATCAATTACGTATTCGCGGACTGAAAAAACGTTAATTTATCTTTTAGAATCTTTAGCTAAGCATCCACTGTAATTATATCAATATGAAGAATGAAAATTTCCTTATTCTTACTCATTTCTGGAATTATTCGAGGGAGAGCGGCATACGACCATGCTCACTACAAAGAGAGATCCCATGATAATAAGTATGGGCCCTCATCATCCATCAATGCATGGTGTTCTTCGACTTATTGTTACCTTAGATGGTGAAGATGTTACTGGTTGTGAACCCATATTAGGTTATTTACATAGAGGAATGGAAAAGATTGCTGAAAATAGAACAGTTGTCCAATATCTTCCCTACGTCACACGATGGGATTATTTAGCTACTATGTTCGCAGAAGCAGTAACAGCAAATGCACCAGAAAGATTGACCAATATTCAGGTGCCTAAAAGAGCTAGTTATATAAGAATCATTATGCTAGAGTTAAGTCGCATAGCTTCCCATTTGTTATGGCTCGGACCCTTTATGGCTGATATTGGTGCACAAACTCCTTTCTTCTACATCTTCAGGGAAAGAGAAATGATATATGATTTATTCGAAGCCGCAACTGGTATGCGAATGATGCATAATTATTTTCGTATCGGGGGAGTAGCCGCGGATCTACCTTACGGTTGGGTAGACAAATGTTTAGACTTTTGTGATTATTTCCTACCGAAGGTGGATGAATATGAAAGACTTATTACACGAAATCCTATCTTTTTGAAACGAGTTGAGGGAGTAGGTATTATTGGTAGAGAAGAAGCCATAAATTGGGGTTTATCAGGGCCTATGCCACGAGCTTCAGGAGTAAAATGGGATGTTCGTAAAGTTGATCATCATGAATGTTACGATGAGTTGGATTGGCAAATTCAATGGCAAAAAGATGGAGATTCATTAGCTCGTTATTTGGTACGAATCGGAGAAATGAGAGAATCCGTGAAAATAATCAAACAAGCTTTGGAAGTTATTCCAGGGGGGCCTTTTGAAAATTTGGAAGCTCGACGGCTTGATCAAGTAAATAAATCAGATTGGAATGATTTTGATTATCGGTTCATTGGTAAAAAGCCCTCTCCCACTTTCAAGTTACCCAAAAATGAGCTTTATTTTAGAATTGAAGCTCCTAAAGGAGAATTAGGTATCTCTTTCATGGGAGACGATTCTTTCTTTCCTTGGAGATTCAAAATTCGCCCACCCGGTTTCCTCAATTTACAAATTCTTCCTCAACTTTTAAAGGGAGTGAAATTGGCAGATATTATGACAATTCTAGGTAGTATAGATATTATCATGGGAGAGGTTGATCGTTGAAACGGTGGTTAATACAGATATTGAGGAACAAGCTATCAATCTATTCCATAGATTAGGATTTCCAAGAGATTTATTCGGTTTTATATGGATTATCATCCCCATCATCACTCTCGTATTAGGAGTTACGATGGGAGTTCTAGTCATTATATGGCTTGAAAGAAAGATATCTGCAGGGATACAACAGCGTATTGGACCTGAATATACTGGCCCTTTGGGAATTATTCAAGCTCTGGCAGATGGAATAAAGCTACTATTGAAGGAAGATATTATTCCATCCAGGGGAGATTTATGGTTATTCAATATCGGACCGGCTGTGGTGATCATACCAGTTTTTCTAAGTTACTTAGTAATTCCTTTTGGCCACAACATTATTCTAGCTGATCTTGGTACAGGTGTTTTCTTTTGGATCGCTGTTTCAAGTATTGCTCCTCTCGGACCCCTCATGGCGGGATACGGATCAAATAATAAATATTCTTTTTCGGGTGGTCTTCGAGCCGCTGCTCAATCCATTAGTTATGAAATTCCTTTAGCTTTACGCGTGTTATCTATATCCCTACGTGTGATTCGTTGAAATACTAAACCTCTTTCACAAGAGAGTCAATTAAAAGGATGAGATAGTTTTTCCTCTTATCCTAGAAAACTAGATAGTCATATGGGTGAGATCAAACAGCTTCTTCATTTGCAGTAATAGGATCGAGTCCCATCCTCTATGTGCGAGAGTGAAAGCGTACGGAACGCAGGAAAAACTGTGTACCCGGGTTCAAGATTAGTTATCGGGGCCCGACAGCGGGGGCAAAAGATAAAATGTATGAAGTTATTACTATCATACTTAGGATTAGGCAGGAGTAGATGGTCAGGAACACTAAGATACGCGAAAGATTAGTAAAAAAAGCATCTTTTATAGATATTCTTAATAACGGGATTAGGACTTGACGTTGGTAGGGACGACCGAGTAGTACTTCCCCAGGACCCCGATCTGGAGTATATCCTTATCTACTAAACGAATGACTATCGGGAACGAAGTAATCCTTCATACAGTTCTCACCTCTCATATCATAAATGAGCATGAGTAAATTCTATCCTATAGAGAATATAAAATCTTCTTCTACTGAGAGACTTGAGTTAGCACTAACAAAAAAACTGTAAAGGCTGAGATAGATTCGAAAGCTTCTATTGTTATAGCAGACAGAATCTCATTGGTTCAATTGATTATGAAAATTTATCATTAAATTTTTGTTTCTCGATAGCCATCGAGGAGCCGTATGAAGCTAAAGTCTCATGTACGGTTCTGGAATAGAGATGCTAACAGTGATGCCAACATCGACTATGATTATCCGACAGCTTGGGTACAGTTGATATAGTCGAGGCGCAGTCCAAATATGGTTTTCGGGGATGGAATTTGTGGCGTCAACCTATAGGTTCCGTAGCTTTTTTTATTCCTTCCCCGGCGGAATGTGAAAGATTGCCTTTTGATTTACCAGAAGCAGAGGAAGAATTGATAGCAGGTTATCAAACCGAGTACTCAGGTATAAAATTCGGCCTATTCTATGTTGCTTCTCATCCAAACCTATTAGCTTCTTCATTGTTCGTAACGGTTCTTTATTTGGGCGGATGGAACTTTTCTATCCCTTTCTTACCAGTTTTCGACCACTTAAAATTAAATTCAACTGATGGAACTGGTGAGGTTATCAATATTGCAATAGGAATTACTATTACATTAGCTAAAGCTTATTTATCTTTGTTCATTTCTATCATGGCAAGATGGACCTTACCCAGAGTGAGAATGGACCAATTATTGGATCTTGGTTGGAAATTTCTTTTGCCTGTCGCCCTGGGTAATTTATTATTAACAGCTTCTTTTCAACTTCTTTCACTATAATTTATTTATGTGAATAAGATTCTATAATAAACACATTTATAATTTATATATTTATTCAATCTTATGAGTTGGATAAAAAAAAAAAAAAATTGAATAATTTATTCGAGGGTATCTACCATATGTTTTCCATGGTGAATGGACTCCGGGATTATAGTCAACAAGCAATTCAAGCTGCGAGGTATATCGGTCGAGGTTTTATGGTGACCTTGGATCACATGAATCGTTTACCTATGACCATTCAATATCCCTACGAAAAATTGATTCCATCAGAGCGATTTCGTGGACGTATTCACTTTGAATTTGATAAATGTATTGCTTGTGAAGTATGCGTTCGTGTATGTCCAATTAATCTACCTGTTGTTGATTGGGAATTGAAAAGGAACATGAAAAAGAAACAATTGAAAAGTTACAGTATTGATTTTGGAGTTTGTATATTTTGCGGAAACTGTGTCGAATATTGTCCCACGAACTGTTTGTCAATGACTGAAGAATATGAACTTTCGACCTATGATCGTCATGAATTAAATTATGATCAGATTGCTTTAGGACGTTTGCCCATATCAGTGATCAAAGATTCTACAATTCAAGCTATTCCAAGTTTAAATTATTTATCTAAGGGAGTTATGGAAGGACATCTCAATTCAAGAGATGTAACTGATTCTCACATCGAGTTCGATTGAGAAGCGGAAAAAAGGGGTGAAAAAACAATAAATATAGAGTTTCTTTCTGAATTAACTCGGAATATAATTATATAGAAACAGGGTAATTTTTTTGAGTCAGTGAATAGGATCCTGAAAGAGAGGACTTTCGTTTATTGCGAACATGATCAATTTACCTGAACCAATTCATGAGGCTATTTTTGTCTCCTTAGAGTTAGGTCCCATATTAGGAGGTCCAGGAGTAGTATCGCTCACAAATATAGTTTATTCCGCTCCTCTTTCAGGATCAGTTTTCGCTTGTATATCCCCTCCATATCTTTTACTGAATGCGGACTTTGTAGCTGCTGTGCAAATCTCGATTCATGTAGGAGCCGTAAATGTTTCAATTGTATCTGCTGTTACGTCAACGAATGAGCCACAATCTTTCCATCTTTCTACATACCGGACTGCAGGAGATGGAATTACTTTAGCACTTTGCATAAGTCTTTTTTTTCTACCGATCATTATGATCCTAGATACATCATGGTCTAGAGTATCCTTAATTGTATTACCGGGTGGGATCGTGGAAGAACCTTTAACAGATGACGTTCAACGTATTGGATCCCATTTATTAACCGATTCTTTGCTTCCATTTGAACTTCTTTCTATAGTTCTTTTGGTTGCTCTAGTAGGAGCTATTACTACGGCTCGCCGAGGGAAAATGTTTGAACTGGAGGAGAGTGAGGTGTTATAGGCTAAAGATGATTTTTTCGTTTCATGAGTACTATAAAAACTTTTTTTTTATACTTACTTAACTTTTATTTATACTTAAGAACCTTAGGATCCATAAGGAGTTAATTGATCATGCTTGAACATGCACTTATTCCAGGTGCTTTCCTATTCTGTATTGGCATTTACGGATTAATCACGAGTCGGAGTATGATCAGAGCACCTATGTGTCTCGAGTCAATTTTCAATGCAGTTAATATAAATCTTGTCACATTTTCCAATTTTTTGGACATTCAACAAGTAAAAGGAGAGATTTTTTCCATCTCCATTGTAGCTATTGCAGCTGCTGAAGCAGCTATTGGATTAGCCATTGTTCTAGCTATCTATCGCAACAGAAAATCAATTCGTATTGATCAATTCAATTTGTTAAAATGGTAATAAAGTTACAAATCTGGATATATTTTATTTTTTTCTTCACCTTTTGAAAAGGATATATAAAGATTTGATATGTCATTCCGATTTATAAACAAATAGAGATTATTTCATATAAAATTCATTTATTTGTTATGCTAGTGGTTAATATAAATGATTAAGTTGTATTAAGTAAAGTCTAAAAAATTCGAATCGGTTTCATTCAGAATCGATAAATAATCAAAGTTTTATATTCCAAATATTCATTAATACAAAGATTCATCAAATGGATTTTATCGGTATAATATTGCCATTAGCAATACATCGGTAAAATCTTAGTAAATTTAAGGCTCATGGTATCTCCCGGTATTGTTGGAAATCAATAGATCCAATGGCACATTCAGTAAAGATTTATGATACATGTATTGGTTGTACCCAATGTGTAAGAGCTTGCCTCACGGATGTATCAGAAACGGTACCTTGGGATGGATGTAAGGCTAACCAGATTGCTCCTGCTCCCAGAACAGAAGACTGCGTAGGTTGTAAAAGGTGCGAATCCGCTTGTCCAACAGATTTTCTGAGTGTACGCGTTTATTTGGGATCCGAGACGACTCGCAGTACGGGTTTAGCTTATTGACCGATAGATACTATGGAAAAAGAATGGTTGGCTCTTTCTGAAAGGTTTAACCTATTCTTTTAATAAATAGGAATTCGTACTCATTCGATAAAGACCCATACTCAAACAAAATCTTGGGAATGGGTTTTCTGTTCAAAATCCCCCTATCCTCATCACGAGCAACTATCCTTGGCTAACAATAATTGTTCCTTTACCTATACCCGCGGGTTCATCAATCCCATTATTCCCCTATAGGGGGAATAAGATTGTTCGATGGTATACTTCAGGCATTTGCTTGTCAGAGTTCCTTTTAATAACCTATATATTTTGTTATCATTTCAATTTTAATAATCCATTTATTTAATTGAAAGAAGATTATAATTGGATAAATCCCATTGATTTTCATTGGAGATTGGGGATTGATGGACTTTCCATTGGGCTTATTTCATCGACAGGATTCGTTACTACTTTAGCTACTTCAGCGGCTTGGCCAGTTACCCGAAGTCCACGATTATTTCATTTCTCGATGTTAGCAATGTACGGCGGCCAGGTAGGATCATCCGCTCCGCAAGATACTTCACTTTCTTTTTTTATGTGGGAGCCGGAACTAATTCCTGTTCACTTACCTTTGTCCATGTGGGGGGGGAAAAGGCGTCTATACGCAGCCACAAAATTTATTTTGTACACTGCAGGTGGTTCCATTTTTCTCCCAATAGGAGCTTTAACTATGAGTCTCTATGGATCTGATGAACCAACATTGGACTCTCAAAATTTAGCTAATAAATCCTATCCTATAGTATTAGAAATAGTCTTATACCTAAGCTTCCCCGTAGCTTATGCTGTGAAACTACCAATCTTTCCCTTACACACCTGGTTGCCAGATACTCATGGGGAAGCACATTATAGTACATGTATGCTTCCAGCTGGGATTCTCTTGAAAATGGGAGGATATGGACCAATTCGGATTAATATGGAATTATTGCCCCATGCCCATTCCATATTTTCCCCATGGTTAGTAATAGTGGGAGCAATTCAAATCGTTTATGCAGCTCCAATCCCTTTAAGTCAACGTAATTTAAAGAGAAGAATTGCTTATTCATCAGTATCTCATATGGGTTTCGTACCTATTGGTATTGGTTTCGTAACGGATATAGGCCTTAATGGAGCTATTCCACAGATGATTCCTCACGGATTAATTGGTGCTGCCCTTTTTTCTTCGGCAGGAACAAGTTATGATAGAATACGTACCCTTTTCATTGACCGAATGGGGGGAATAGCTGTTTCAATGCCTAAAACATTCACCATGTTTAGTAGCTTTCCAGTAGCATCTCTCGCATTACCGGGCATGAGTGGCTTCATATCAGAATTAATGGTTTCTTTGGGAATGGTTGGTAGTCGAAACTACTCCTTTACTTCAAAAATAATTATTACCGTAATAGAAGCAATTGGAATAATCTTAACCCCTATTTACTCGTTGCCCATGTTACGTCAAATGTTCTATGGATATAAGGTTTCTAATGCTCCGATTTCCCACATCATGGATTCTGGACCACGAGAGATTCTCATTCTAATTCGCTTTTTGTTGCCTATAGTAGGCATTGGTTTTTATCCCGATCTGGTCTTACCCTTGTGGAACAGCAAGGTGGATTTTATTCTATCCTGGGATCTCCGGAAGCGGTAGTTAAGAGTTTGATTACTTCTGAGTAATAAATACAGATTATAAAAATCACTATTTGATTTTCACAATTATTTATTTCAAATAGTGATTTTTACAATTTCATAGAATCTCGAAAATTATTTTCTTTTGATCGACGAAACAAAGCAAGGTGCACTTTAAATTACATCCTGGATTAATTTAACCATCCATGGCTGTGTAAACCTTTTCCTGAGGGATTAACTCCTAAGTAACAAATCCAAGTTGTGAAAAACCCCAAGGAAGCTGCAATTGCTGGTTCTTTACCTCGCCAACTCTTAGTTACTCTAGTATGCATATAAGTTGCAAACATAAGCCAAGTGATTGAAGCCCAAGTCTCTTTGGGATCCCAGTTCCAATAATATCCCCATGCTTCATTAGCCCACACTGCTCCAGAAAGAATACCTAAGGTTAAAAGGGGAGAGCCTAGACTAATAATTCGATAACTCCAATGATCTAATTGTTGAGTCAATTGGTCTTCACGAGAATTTATAGATAACAGAAAGGGAGTGTTTGGTGAATCGCACTCTCCCCGTTCATTGCTCTTTTCTGAGGAGGAGGACCAGATGGATGAGTCTATACCGGAAGTAATTATTGGGGTATCCATATTATTTTTTGATGTAATGACCAAAAGAGCTATTGCTAATAGGGACCCACATAAAAGAGTTGCGTAACTGAACATCATCATACTTACATGCATCATTAACCAATGAGATTGTAGAGCAGGCACTAGGACTGTGGATTGCTGCATTTCTCTGGGAACACTTAAAGTAGCAAAACCATGAGTTAACATAGCACTTGGTGCAGTAATTGTACCCAACCAATCATTCTGGCTCCGAATCAGAACCGTATGAATTAAACAGAAGCTCCATGAAAGAAACATAGATGACTCATATAAGTTACTTAATGGTAAATGCCCGGAGTAAAGCCAGCGAGTTAATAGAAATCCTGTTATACAAATAAAAGTAATTATCACGCTTCTTCGGCCTAAATTGCTCAGTTTCTTGTTTCTTATATAGACCAATTTTCCCCAATAAAGAAGGGTGACGGAAAAAAGGAGAAAGAAAGATGTGTGAGCTAATATATGTTCCAAGGTTCTGAGTATCGTAATAATTTAAATTTTTTACATTACATTATTATTCTGGAATGAACTAATTAAAAAATTTCATTTCACAGATTGATTTATTATATTATAAATAAATATTTATTTATATAAATAAATAAGATGAATAGATCTTAAATTCCAAATGTAAAAAGATCTTAATTTAATGAAGAATCAATCTATTTTTATTTTATAGGTGCAAAGATGCCGCCACTCGGATTCGAACCGAGATGCTTTAGCACTGCTTCCTAAGAGCAGCGTGTCTACCGATTTCACCATGGCGGCTCGTCGTAGAACATAATAGCATGCTTTATACTAAAATGTCAAATAACATTATAATTAAATTATATGGTAATCTTAAATATAAACTTTCACTAATTAGAATATTATAATGAATTATTCTGTTGTAACGGAGCATAGCGCAGCTAGGTAGCGTATCATCTTGGGGTGATGGAGGTCGTGGGTTCAAATCCCGCTGCTCCGAGAAGAATCTTTTCATTGGGCTTTATAACAGAATGAACATCTTTAAACTTAGTGGAGAGGAAGGAAAGATAAAAGCTATTCCGGATCTATAAAGGGAGAAGTATAGAAAAGGATTTTCATATCAAATATTCTTATCTTATTGAAAAAGATTATTCTATTTATATATATAATATTTCATATATAGTTATAGCTTAATAAAATCCAGAAATTCGTAAATTAAACTATTCTTTTTTTTGTATGGAAGAATTATTTTTTCCATACACGGGAGCATTTTCTTTAGAAGATACAGTATCTTTATCTATATCTATGTCGTAATTCATCTGATTTATGAATGGATTCAATTTCAGATTATTCGGATTTTATTTTGTTGTATAGTAAAAACTATTGGAACGACCAGTTGAAATAGATTGAGCTAGAGGAAAAGCTTTTACCGCAGCCCGATTAGCTTTTTCTGTCCATACAGTTTTACGACTTTTCTTTTTCGATTTAGAAGTACGCTTCTTTGGGACCGCCATAACGAGGAATGCCTCTATATATATGTATATTTTTGCAGAAACATGTATAGTTTGTGTATAGTCATTTTTTAAAATAATTGAAGGATTTACGCTTAGAAAATAAAGGCTTCCAATAATCTTGATATTGGGAATCGTGTCATATGAATAATTAATTTATTCATATAAATCTTTCCCATTTGGACAGATGGAATCCACTACAAATCGAACCAAATTTTGTCGATGTCCTAACTTACGTCATGTTTTCTTTCCAGAACGCTTTTTATGAATGGTAATTCTGTTTTCAAGATGGGACTGCAGAATTCTTCCTTTGACTACTGCACCTCCCAACCAGGGATGTCCAAGATTTATGGTAGATTCATGATAAATCATTAATACTCGATAGATTAATATTTTAGTATTTGGGCTCGAGAGATTTGGTCTCAATGACGCGGAATGACGAACATCATAAAATCTTCCTGGTTCCACTCGGATTTGCTCACCTCCGGTTTCAATTACTGCGTATGCATTCATTACAAAATTGGATTTATAAATAGGAAATGGTTATAGATTGGAAAATCGAAATTAAATGTTAGTAACTGGAGTAGAACAAGCAAATATTTCCTTTCCAATTGTTCCATCCTTCATCAAGTTTTGCTACGAACAACTAATTTTCTGATAGAAATGGAAAATATCTCTTGATTAGGGAGATACATGTAAAATCTCATTGCTTTATAATAACTCATTACTTTATAATAAGAAAAATTTTTTTAGTAATATTTCAGTTATTTTTTTGAATGAAGAAGAATCAATTTTATTGATCCAAATTTCATTCGAATAAAGATTTTGAATAAATGGGATATAATTTCATCATTCACTTATTCCCTTTTTTCTTCCCCCATACCGTAAATTATAAACCAAAAATGAAATAGTTTCATTCCCGAAAGAATCTTCTATGAAACTAATATATCATGCTTGGATGTTGCCTTTATTTCCACTTATATCCTCCATTCTAATAGGATTGGGATTGTTTTTCTTTCCAAAGGCAACTAAAAATCTTCGTCGTATATATGCCATTATCAGCATTTCACTGCTAGGCACAGCTATGTTCATTCCTCCCCACCTTTCTTGGCAACAAATTAATGGTAATCCCATTTATCGATACTTATGGTCTTGGATTCACAATAAAAATGTTACTTTGGAAGTAGGTTATTTGATTGATCCACTCACTCCCATTATGTCAGTACCAATTACTACTATAGGAGTTATGGTTACGATTCACAGTGACAGTTATATGCCTCATGACCAAGGATATCTAAGGTTCTTCGCTTATCCCAGTCTCTCCAATGCCCCCATGCCAGGATTGGTTCTTAGTCCCAATCTAATACAAATTCATATCTTTCGGGAATTAGTAGGAATGTGCTCTTATTCATTAATAGGTTTTCGGTTCACTCGACCTAATGCAGCTAATGCTCGTCAAAAAGCTTCTATAACTAATCGTGTAGGAGATTCCGGATCATCATTGGGAATCTCAGGTTCCTATCGGATAACAGGCAGTTTCGAATTTGAAGATTTATCTGAATTATTTAATAAGTTGCTCGCCAATCATGAAGTTAGTTTATTTTTTGCTACCTTCTGTGCTCTCTCCCCATTCCCAGGTTCAGTAGCTAAATCCGCGCAATCTCCACTTCATGTATGGTTGCCTGATGCTATGGAAGGACCCACTCCTATTTCAGCCCCTATTCATGCTGCTACTATGGTAGCAGCGGGAATCTTTCTCGTGGCTCGAATGTTCCCGCTCTTCAAAGCTTTACCCCTTATGATGAGCCTAATCTCTCGGATAGGTGGAATAACAGCCCTATTAGGAGCCACAATAGCTCTTGCTCAAAAAGATCTTAAAAGAGTCTTAGCTTATTCTACAATGTCCCAATTAGGTTACATTATGTTAGCCCCAGGTATAGGTTCTTATCGAGCTGCTCTGTTCCATCTTATTACGCATGCTTATTCTAAGGCTCTATCATTTCCTGGATCCGGATCGGTCATTCATTCTATGGAACCTATTGTTGGATATTGTCCCGATAAAAGCCAAAATATGGCTTTTATGGGTGGCTTGAGAAAATACATGCCAATTACAGGAACCACTTTTCTTCTAGGCACACTCTCTCCTTGCGGTATTCCACCTTTTGCTTGTTTTCGGTCCAAAGATGAGATTCTTGCCGATAGTCGGTTATACTTTCCCATTCTCGGGTGGATGGCTTGGTTTATAGCAGGACTAACTGGATTCTATATGTTCCGTATGTATTTCCCCACTCCCGAAGGAGATTTTCGTGCCAACCCATCCAACAAACATTCTATTTCTCCTTCTGTTTCTATATGGGAGGAAAATCAAACTATAAAATCTGGTAAGGGAATGGATTTTGCGTTGTCATTCGTAAAAAATAAAAAGGGTTCGAAAGAATTAGAATTATTTAATCCTCTAGAGAATATTGAAGAATCTGGTGAGAAGGAGATGGAGAATCCTGTTTCGACTCATTATTCTCAGAAAGAATATCCTTTATATCCCAAGGAATCGAATAATATAATGTTATTCCCCTTACTCGTGCCAACAATACCCACCTTGTTCATTGGATTTATAGGAGTTCCTTTTTCTAAAGAAAAAATGGGTTTTGATTTATTATCCTATTGGCTGGATCCATCATTGAGTTATTCTCATAAAATGGATTCTGAAGAATTCTGGATAAATGCAACTACTTCGGTTGGTACAGCATTTTTGGGAATATTTATTGCTCTTATTCTTTATGGACCTCTCTTTCTCTCGCGGAACCTACAAGAAGAAACGGATCCTCAATCAGAAGGAATTTTAGGTTATTTTCCAAGTTCCTTATACAATTGGTCGTATTCCCGAGGTTATATAGATGGATATTATAATACGGTATTTGTTTGAGGTACACGAACATTAGCCGAAATAATTTCTTTTCCTGATCAACGGATCCTCGATGGGATTGTCAATGGCGTCGGTATCTCAAGTTTTTTCGGAGGGGAAGTATTGAGATATGGAGAAGGAGGAAGAATATCTTATTATTTATTCGGATTAATATCAGGTATGTTCATATTATTAATAATATAATGATGAAATATGACTATGATCTTCATATTTAAAATTAAAATATATTCTTGGTCAAAGAAAGATTTTTAAAAGATAAAAAGATAAGAAATCAAAATCAAGGATTGATTAAGTAGATATAATCTCAAGAATTGGAGTAGCAATGGCGCACTGATATGGATTCCTCCGCTTTCTTAATCAATGACCATTACTTCATGAATTTACTTTTTTTTACTAATATATATATATATATATATTAAAGGATAGGTCCGAAATCGGGATAGGTATCTACGGTCCAAACATTTTATGTATGATTTAATCATAATATTGAAGACTTTGTTATCACATATAAATATACCATTTGTTTTGTCATGTGTTAGTGAATAAAAATATTGTGTTATTAATTCGTTGAAGAGATATTTTTATATCTTCGAATCCTCGTGATTCATCAATGTCTCCGGATTCGGACCATCCGGGAATACTCTAAGCATGGGGATGATACAGAATCATAAATTATTATAGCATCTTCATTATTATCTATATATATATCCGTATGAAAAATAGGACTTTAGTACCTATCTTAAGGTCGTCCAGTTTTTTTCTGAGATACCAATATACCTGTCCCTTTGGAAAGACAAATACCTCCATTGATTCACTGCCTTCATATGAATTACGATGAGATATATACCAATAACAAGATATATGTTGTATATCTCGTTATTGATACGTAGAACAAAGCGAAAAGCATTCACTTCCGCATATACAGACCACACTACACTAGTATTGTTCCTTTCCTTTATATATAAATAAATACAAATATTCAAGAACAATAAACTTGTTAATAAAATCTTTTATATAACATTCTTACTGATTAATAAGTTTTTTCTGTTTAGATTCTCCAAATATTTCATAAATTAAAAAATTTTATTACATTCTTAAATTATTTATCCTTTTTCACTAAGCTGGTCCAACCAAAATCTTCTAAACCATTATTACGTCGTAATGAACGAGTAACAAGTTCAAGAATATCTCTTGCATTGGTGAACCCATGAATTTGAGCAAAGGTAAATTCGACTGACCACTTGGTATTAATTTTTCTTGCTTCCAATGGATTAGCGTGAGCCATCCCAGTGATGGCTAAGTCAGGTTGTAACTCACGCATACGTTGTATCTGATTATAATTATCTGGTTTCTCTACGATTCGTGGCACGGGAACACACATGTTCCCACACGTATTCTGTAAAAATGCTAATTCAGCAGCTTGGTATCGTTTATCCATATATGGAATACCAATTTCATAAACAATCATTCCACACCTAATTAGGAATCGTGCTAGAGATACTTCTAGAAGATTGTCTCCCATAAAGAATACGGATTTTCCGCGTACCAAATCGAGATAATCTTCCAAGCTTTCCCACACCTGTTCCTCCCTTTCCCCTAAGCCTCGAGGTTCAATGTCAAACACAGAACAAATCTTTTCAATCCAAGCACGTGTTCCATCGGGACCGATAGGAAAGGGTGCTCCAATCAATCTGCATTTCCGACGTCGCATTAAAGTTGTTGCTGTACGACTCAAAAATGGATTAACACCACAAACGTAAACCCCATCGCCTAATAATGGAAGATTGTTATATTTCTGAGCAGGTAACCAACCTGATATTTGAATAGATTGGCGTTTCAATTCTAAACCAAGTTGAAAAGCAACGCTCGAAGGTAGGGATCCAAAGAGAACTAAAGGAGGATTTTTCTTAGGATTCATAATAGGTTCGAGAGTCTCTTCCTTATTCCCGGGAAAGAAAAAGGAATCTTGTAAAGCTTGATTCTGTACGGTTTGGTTTCGTTCATCACCTAATAAATAGGAGTCTCGTTCGGCACAACGATGTACCATAGCAGCTAGTACAGTATCTTCTCCCTGAGTGAAGGCATAGTCCAGTCCATTTGCTCTCGCTACTATAACTGGTATCCCGATTTCATTTTCCAGTTCTGGTGCCATGCCCTCCAAATCCATCTTTATTATTTCCGTGGTACAAGTACCGATCCATATAATAACACTAGGATTTCTATTTTTTATTATTTGAGAACAAAGTCTTTTTAACTCTTCATAATCATTTAATTGAGCTGAAATATCTCCTTCTTCCAATTCTGCCATGGCATAACGGGGTTCCGCGAAGATCATAACTCCGAGGGCATTTTGCAGGAAATAACCACATGTTTTTGTACCTACCACCAGAAAAAAACTATCTTCAATTTTTTGATATAACCAAGCTACACAGCTAATGGGACAAAAAGTATGATAGTTACCTGTTTCGCATTCAAAAGTGAGAGTTTCAGATGTTTTCACTGACATAGATATATTTCTTTGATTAATGAACAAAATAATTTAAGTCTTAAATTATTATCATAGAATCAAGCGAATTCTCTCGATCGTTTTTCTCTTCCCTATTCCCGATAGGATTTGAATAAAAATCGGAAAGTAAACTAAATAATTCTCGATCGGAAACTTCTTTCGGTACAATTCCTTCTGGTTTAGATAATATTTGGTCCGCTATATTTGAATAAAAATCACAAACATAGTTAAGAGAGGGCTGAGATTCAACCATTTCAAATAATGTTTTACCCCTCACTCTAGATACTCGGATATGTTCAATGAGAGGTAATACTTCTAATACGGGCATTGAACAAGCTTCTACATATTTATCAATAAGGTCTCTTTCCGATGTGCGATTTCCTACCAAGCCCGCCAGGCGAAGTGGGTGTGTACGCGCCTTTTCCCCAACAGAAGCAGCAATACGATTAGTTGCAAATAATGCGTCAAATCCATTATCTGTAATTATAATGCAAAAATCTGCATAATTTAATGGAGAAGCAAAACCTCCACAGACTACATCACCTAATACATCAAACGAAATAATATCATATTCATAAGAAGCGTTTAATTCCTTCAACAATTTAACAGTCTCTCCTACTGCATATCCTCCACACCCAGCTCCTGCGGGTGGTCCTCCCGCTTCCACGCAATCAACCCCCCCATAACCTTTATAAATTACGTCTTCGGGCCAAACATCTTCATAATGATAATCCTTGGATTGTGAAGTATCTATAATGGTAGGTATCAAAAATCCTGTAAGGGTAAAAGTACTATCATGTTTAGGATCACATCCAATTTGTGAAACTCGTTTACCACGTCTTGCTGAAGCAATTGGAATATTGCAACTTGTCGTTGATTTACCGATTCCACCTTTCCCATGAACTGCCACTTTCGTTTTGAAAATATCCTATTTTTTTTAATTTATTTTTATCTTTTATTAATTGAATATTCTTCTTAAGCGACTATTCTTGTAGCTTTCTCATAATGCATAGTCAATATTATGATAATTAATTCTCGATATTGATTTCCCACTTCCTTAATGCCTACTATCTCATGGATAGACATAACCAACTTTGTAGGGGCGACCTAGCCTACGCCTACACGGAGGTAAATGAAGCGCTTTCTTTACAAAATCTTTTTGTTAATTATTTTTCTGGGTTCGATATGGAAATTTTTTTTTTTAAGTAAAGTTTCAATTTCCTTTTGAAAAATATTTCTATCCTTCAGAAGCATTTTCATTATATTATTCAATGACATTCTGTTAGATATAAATAAATTTGATAAATATTTGTGACTTTCAAAAAGAGTACTATGAATGAAAGTATATAATGAACTATTTACGTCAAGCCATTCTTCGTAATTATTCAATGATTCGAGACGAATAAAAAACAAATCACTCTTTGACGAAGATTCAATCAACCAGGGTTCATACAAAACTTCGGATTTTTTTCCGTATACATATTCGAGTAGGACACCAAAATTCCGTTCGAATTTATTTTCCAATTTACTTTTGCTATTTATTTCTTCATCTTCATCTTTTAAATTTTCTTCATCTTCATCTTCATCTTCATCTTTTAAATTTTCTTCATCTTCCTCTTCTTCTTCCTCTTTATAATAAACAGAAAAGTCTCTGAAATCTCTTCCCACCTTTAAAACTTTAAATTTTTCTTCGTAAATAATATAAAGCTGTTTTATCGTTTCTTTATCCACAAATAATTCTCGAAGTGAAAATAAAACAGGGGGTTTTTTTTCAAATATTGATAAATCTGTGGGATCCCAGACGAATCGTTTCCTCATGAATAACAATGGTTCATAAGATAATTGATATTTTGTCGATGGAGGGATCTCAAATATTACAGATTGTTCTTTAAATAAAACCTCTTCCATTTGGGACTCTATTATCTCTAAGATTTTCAGTGATTCTTCATATGAGAACCTCTTATAACCATAACGAAAAGGATAATAAAAAATAGATTTGAAACAGAAAAGCGGTTTCGTTATATTCTTTCCATAAAGTGCTGCTATTTCAGATTCAAATTGAAAGAATTTATCCGGTATTCCTATCCAATATAAGTTATCGCAAAAAAAATCGAGACGCCGTTTATTGAAAGTAAAAGCTGTATCGGTCGCCATTCCGTATCTTCTCACCGCCCTCCTGTATGAAAAAGTATAAAATTTTTGCATTTGCATTATAATCATAGGAACTCTTGTTTCAGGATGAGAAGCAAATCTTACTTTATTATTGATTTCATTATTAATAGAATTATCTTGATGTGTTTCCAACCATGGAAATTCTACCAAAAGATTCTCCGAAAAAGAACAGGCTATATCGAAAGAATTTTCATATTCATCCTCGAAAAAAATAGAATTTTCTTCTTTATCTTCCGATATAAACCAAGAATCTCGAGCTGCTAATCCAGCCAAGCACCCCAGAATATAGGATAATATAGTAAATTCTTTTATAGTGTTTTCGGTAATAGAAGATTCTAAATATTTAAACAAATCATCAAAATTGCCTTTCAAAAAAATGTCAGTAGATTTACCTTCACATAGAGGGCTCGTTTTAATACTTCTTATAACTATGTTCTCAATAGCCTTTCCTATTCTATAAAGATGTTTTTCGTAATTTCGACTAATATCTATATACTTTTCGCAATCGAAAAACCTATCAACAAAAGCTTTGTAAAAAACGTCATTGGGAATGATTTGTCCATAGAAAAAAGCTCTGATTTTATTATTGCAGAAAACCCATTCATCACGGGAAATACCGAATAATAAAAATTCATTAGCAATTGATTCTAAATCTCGTAATGCGTAATAAGAGAAGGTTCCATATCCAAACTCATTGAGAAAAGACCAATCAATATTCTCTAGATGAGAAGAACATTTGCTACGTAGGGGAATAGGAAATCCCTTCTGCTGTTCTGAGATACTAAGCATTCGAACATTTATTAATCTATCTAATCGATTTGGACATATTAGAGATGGATCCATTTTTTCGGGAAGATGAGTTGAACCAATAACAATCATACTACTAGAAGTATTATTGGCAATCTCAGTGAAAGATATTAATAATAAATGTAATTGAAGTGATAATACTTCAACACTAGGTTTACTAGGTTCTAGTTGAGTTTTAACTATGATATCATTCACTTCATGAATATTTTTGATCCATATTATGGAGGGGGGCATTTTTTTCACTGCTTCCAAGATAGAAATTAATCGGCACAGAATTCTCATAAAAAGTGTCATCTCATTCTCTATAATGTAATGATCACATCTATATGAATAATCCTCTTTATACAAATACCTCATAGATATTTGTATTAAAGAAACACAAGAGTCTACTGCTAGATCTTCTATTAAATATGATGATCTTTCTATTTCCGTTTCCGTGGTACTTATTAGTAAAATCCCTTTGGAAAGGGATAATCCTAATTCGAATGGAGCAGAAATCATTCTAGATTTAAGATTCAATGAAGTCATTCTTTGCTGAAACGCGAGGAAAACCCGAGATTCCGCTGAATCAAATTGATTAAGCGGGTAATTCATTAGATCCTTCTTATAGCTTTCAGCCAAATATACTAAGTAATAAAGCCCTTCTTTATTAGTAATCCGATAACCAAAATAATTATTCAATGAATTACGATAAGTAGTATTCGATCCATACTGAAAAACATTTTTTTCTGTTATTAGGGACCGAATCAATAATTCTTTCTCTATCGAAAAAGGGTCCGGGCTTTCATTATTATTTAACCATATTTTAATTTTTTCATTTGTGGATAAATATTTATTAATCTCTTTCCAAAAATAATTGATATTTATCAGAAAATAGTGGAAACTCCTTATCCTTATCCTTATAAAATTATATATATATATATATTTGTTTCTTCTACTAAACAAATAATGGAATATCCGATGAGGTAATATCAAATGATGGAATAATATCAAATAATAGAATATCCAATAAAAGAATGTTGAATAATATAATACCCAAGGATGAAGGTATTTCGAATGATGATATATCGTATCCAAATGGGGATACATAAACGCATCCAAACGATATTTTTGTAAAGAATTTGTTAAGTATTCAAATATTCCGAAGCGTCTCCATAGGTCAATATGGTCCGAGTTTTCAGAGAGTAAGAGAACAAGGATAAAAAAACCTATTAATAAATATTCATCATTCCAATGATTTATATTTATTAATGACCTTCTGAATTTAAAATTAAATAATGGTTTGTTTGGTTGATCACCAATTCCTATTTCAATTCTTATTTTTCCTACATCCCCAGTGCGCGAAATATGATAATTGCTGTTTAGTAATATCCTTGAAAATGCTTCTGAGAAGAATATATTATAAAAGTACTCCCACCATTCACGAGTAAAAAACCACAGCATATACGGTTCGAGCAATTTATATTTTTTAGAAACATCATCTTTTTGAGATATCACATACATTTTCATTTCTTTAACTAATTCCTTTAGATGTGGTGAAAAAAATGATAAAGAAATAATTTCATTTTCTCCGAAGGAATTGAATAAATTTAAATTGGTTCTTTCCCTATCCATAACCTCGTTTTCAATCCCGTTTCTCGAATCTTCCATTAGACTATCTCTTCCAAACAATTCTTTGATCTGATAAAGCATCCCGTCGGTTCTACTCCGAATCCCTCCGAAAATTTCAGAGAGCACATTATTTTCGTAAGATTTATTTTGAATAAGACTCAGTTTCGGGTTTAAAGTCCTTTTACCCAAGAAAATATCAAACTCCTTTGTAGCGAGAATTGACTGGTAATAGTAAGTAATCTCGAAATTTACTATTTGTTTTTCCGTTAAAGGTGCTATAATAGGAAAGTTTCTAATAAAGTCAATATTTCTTTTTCCACGACTAAATGAATTAGTTTCAGTTAATGAATTTAATTTATATAAGTTATAAACAAATGCAAATATTTGATCACAACCTCTTTTTGGATACTCAGGGGAAGAAATCTCGGATATCTGTGATCGAATAATTGAAAAAATTTCCTTTTCCGATAGAAAAGATATTATTTCAACGATAGACGAAGGATATATATATATAGGTAAAATATTTAATAATTGTTCATATGTAAGATCATAGTTTCGAATAGGATTTTTCTTCGTATTGCGGAGGAAGAAGAAAGACCATCTCTTATTGGGATCCAATTGGAGATGATTCAAATAATCCGAAAACTCTAATGTATTTGCCCCACAAAAATAAGTTCTCAGGGAACTCTCATTAAATAGTTTTGCGGGATTCAAATTGTCTTGATTCTTAAATATGGAAAAAAAAGTAGCAAGTGGTTCTATGCAATCAATATCATTGTTGAGTTCGTTGTGGAATACATCGATGATAAATTGATCTACTGATATCCTATTCGGAGACGAGGGTGCTATTGATTTTTCATCGATCAAAAATTCAAATTCTAATTCACGATTATCTAAAACATTTCTTTTTGAATAAATACTTCTAGTATCAATGAAATTTGACAAAGAACTCAATGTATAAAAAAAATCTTTGAACTTATAAATCAGAAACTCAAACACCTTTATAAAGTTTTTACGAATTAAAAAAAACTTAAAGTAATTGTTATTAAGTTTCACATATCGACCACTCGAATTTTCATTAATGAAAGATCTCATTTCATTGTATACTATTCCAAAAAAGTTCTTTTTAGAAGAAACAAAATTCTTTAAGAATTCTGTAAAATTCCCAGTTTTATCGGACCATTCACATACATTCGCATTCCAATTGACATATTTATTGTCTTTATAAACCTTAGAATAATTAAAACATTTTTTTTCAGTTCCTCTCCAATTAAATAAATGTCGGTTAATTATATTCCTTGCGACATTACCCAAACCTTCATTTTTTATCCAAAGTACATAAATTTGATTCTTTAAAAGAAAGTATGATTTTTTTATTAAATATGATCTATTTAATAATAATTCTTTAAAATGTATATGAATTTCATTTTTAATAAATTTATTAGTTTCGCGATCTGCTATATAAGATCTTTCTAAACTTTCCCTAAAAGGAGTTTTTATCAATTTTTCCCGAATGATCCAAGGTAGATGTTCATTATTCTCACCAGTAATACCTTTATTTGGTGAAATACATGAGAAAAAACCCGAATTTCTATCGTTTAACTTATTCTTGTCATTGGATGATAATGAAAATAATATATATATTTCATTATAAAATTCTTCCATTATATGATTTACATGAAAAATAAGCTTCTTATAACTATGATCACGAAACTCATTAGGTTCGGGTTCGGTAATTAATAAAACGAAACGATCTATTATTGTTACCAATGATTCGGATCGGAAAAAATTGTAGAATATATTTATATATTGTTCATTGTCTTCGCGCGAAGACCGGAATGGATAAAGAATATTCCAACATGTACTACGATTCACAGATATAATCAAATCCAATATGTTTATATCACATTTATTCCTTCGAGTAATTTTAGGTCCAGCATCCAGAAGAACGAAATGATTCAAACAAATATTTTAGGATTTTCTTATATTCCACACATCAACTATTCTATTATTGTCATCTGATCGCATAGAATATCCAAAAAATTCAGATGATTTGATATTTTTGATAGACCTTTTAGTGCTATAAAAATCTATATCTAGTTTTTCTATCAGTAGTATGTCCAAAAAAGCATAACGAATCGATTTTGGAAAATTCTCAATTAAGATTTCTCTTTCCCCCGGAAATAAATTATTTATTACATATTCTATGTCTTTCGCAAAAGATTCTTGAGAGATTGACAAATAAAACTTTGAAAACAAATTTGATTCTATTTTATCTTGCTCCGTCCCGGTAAGAACAGAAGGAAAATACCGTCGAATAGTCGAATTGTTTATTAGTTGCTCATTGATACGTTCGTGGTTAATATATTCTCCCTGAAAAAGCCATTCAGAAAGATTTTTTCCGCAATCCAAATACTTATTCTCAGTCGAATTTAAAGTGAAATATATCTGAAAATCAGCATATCCTTTCCCCGAACTGAAAATATTAAAGTTTTTATCTTTATTAATAGCTGCTTTATCCTCTTCCGAGATTATTCTATTATCTCTCTTATTATCTTTCTTACAAGCATGTTTTTTTTTTAAAGTATTCGATTCGCCTTGCATTCCCCGTTCACATTTACTGTGGTTCATACGAGTAACAGAAACTCTTTTTGACAAATGTAAATAGTTTGTTTCTACCACACTTTTCTTACTCGAACGATATGGAAAGATTAGTGATATGAAAAGTAACACTAAATTGAATATATGGATTCGATGTGAAGAATTGGAACAAATGATAAATAGAAAGTCGAAGAGCTTGTGTTCTCGATTGGAAAAGATTTCAGTTAACAATCCCAAATTCCATTTTGTCCATAAATTCAATAAATATCTATTCAATAAATATTGATGATCTTTATCCCAACAAGCTTTCTCCCAATGAGGGTTCTGTTGAGGTTTCTGCATCCTCTCCAATAAGAAATAGAATCCTTTCGGTATCAATTGTTTTTGCTTATATTTAGGTTTCTTTCCGTTCATACTTCGGTCTCTATTTTCCTCCAAAAAATGAAATGCCTATGCCTATGATGCGTAATCCTTTATATAATACATAATAATGATGACATGACACAAAGAAAAATTT